AAGCAAAAATGATTTCAATTATACCATTATTATGATATTACATATTCTAATTTGAGAAAAATAAAAAGATTCGGTATTTGGGAGACAAAGACACAAAAACCAGAAACAATATAGAATCCATTTTTTTAGCACTTAACCGTTAGGGATTTCGTTGTTCAAAAAAAATGATTCGCAGAGAAGAGAGATATTTGTACTTTACTTATTTTTGAGTAGAATATGATTTGAAGTGTATAAGAAGGGTTGCATTTATTAAACACATATGCAGATAGCTATAATATCCGACTTCTCTTTTATTGCCGGTTCTATTCGGGACAGCCCGCGTCGTGCTCTATCAAAAGAGAATTTCTATTTAATGCAAAATTGAAGTAGGATAATTTTATGATAATTCCCTATCGAGAACATATCTAAATAATAGATATCTGTGTAACAATTTCTATTCTGGGGTTTACATATACTCATATGTTTTGTTATAATTGAAATTGAGAAGGATTTTTTGATTGAAAAAAATCAATACTGATTAGTTCTGTCTCAATTTGTATTTTCTTATGTCATTAGGAAAACACAATTTGAGATTCAACTCCCAGAATCGTTCATGAATTCGAACTAAGCAGTCAATAGTTAATGGTTCAAGTTTGTCGGCTGAAAATTCACATTTTATTTTCAATAGAAAAGCCAGAGAATGTTTTTAGCATTGTGGATTTTCAGATACTATACAATCAATCGAAGGGATGGATCAAATCCAATCCAAAAGGGGTGTTTCTTTTAGGAAAAGGATTAAGTAAAACAGGAGTCAAAATGCAAGTACAATAAAACTTCAGTAATCCGGGAAAATTTTTATCTATTTTGTATCAGTTTGGCGGCATGGCCGAGTGGTAAGGCGGGGGACTGCAAATCCTTTTTCCCCAGTTCAAATCCGGGTGTCGCCTGATCAATAAAAAACTCGAAATCCCTTCTTCTCTTCGGTTCTGCTGATATAACTCGCAGAATTCTTCCCCGGTAGAAGCAGAGGAAACAGACTGTTAATACTTGATTCTAAGCATGTGGTCTGAAGGTTTTCTAAACAAAAAGATTGTGAATCCTCGTTCGCATCTAGGATTCAAGGAAATAGTAAAATCTACTTGTAGGGGCTATCAAGACTTTACTATTCCCTTCTATTACTAAGGAAGTGTCTAATGACTGGATCTTGAATCAGATTGTAGAGCCTGATAGGAAATCAGATTCAATTAATAGTTTTGGAAGGGGGTGGAAGTTGCTTTATATACAACGGACTCGCGAGAATCTCTGAGTGCTCAGGTACCCAATCACTATTAGATTGGATGGATAATTTTTTTTTTATAGAAAAAGGGGCAAAAAGAAAGAATTTCCTTTCGGCAACCCCTAATCAAGCCCCCTCTTTCACAGCGATAATCGGGAAGGGGGGTACCGGATTAGATCAAATGGGGAAATAGAGGTCTGTAATAGATAGTGATTTCTCTTTTTTAGAGATTTCTCCCTTTCTGTTTTTACTTATGAAGGTCAACAAAACAAAAAAAGAATAGGCCTTATTAGTCTTATTCCTACATGTTCCCATTCCCTTGGGAGGTTACTACGTATTTCACTTGTGTTTAATCTTTCCCGATTCGAAATCATAATCGATTTATTGGATTGGTTTCTCAATAGTGTTCGGTCAGAATCCCGTTTTGACTCTGCGCCATTGATTCCACTATTATTAGTGAGGAATAATGGAATAATTCCTTCGTATTTATAGAGATAGGGGACATAATTCACATGGATATAGTAAGTCTCGCTTGGGCTGCTTTAATGGTAGTCTTTACATTTTCCCTTTCACTCGTAGTGTGGGGAAGAAGTGGGCTCTAGAAGTACTACTAATTGAGTTGAGGAATCAAACCATATCAATTGTTTTATAGATCGTTCTGCAACGCGTTTTGAACTTTTTAAAATAAAAATCTCTGAATTTCGAATCCCATTGGACTCCAATGGAGTAATTTATGATATGAATCATACTCTTTCAATCAAAGAGATATTTCAGTGATTCCCGTGTTTGTATTTCTAAAAGAAAAGGATTCAGATAATTGGAAATTTATTCCAACCTAAAATTCTTCCGAAATTTTCTATTTCAATCAATGGAATGAGCTCTTACTATCTTTATAGATGGATACTGAGGAAGACCGGACTTTTTTTTGATTTCTTTCCCTCTTTACTGTTCAAAGAAGAAGTAGTTTTGTTAAGTGTATACGCACTTTCTATGAGAAATGATATAGAGATAGTGGTTGTCTAACGAGAGACTATGGAATAATAAGATTTTGGCTGGGGCGAGTCACATATTGGACATTTACAGCTTGGTTTCTAATTTAAGAAAGGCGGTTTAGGCTTTATCGACTTATTTCATATCATGGTTCGGGCGTTAAAAATCGGCGAGGTTTCCTCTTCCTTATTAGTAAAAGGAAAGGAATTAGAATCCTAAGATAAGAATTATTTCAGATTGATCGGAACAAATAGA